TACAATTTCATTCGTGGGAGGAACCTTATAAAGATCGTATTGATTTGAATCAAAGAAAGACAGGATTAACTGATGCTGTTCAAACAGGCATAGGTCGACTAAATGGTATTCCTGTAGCAATCGGGGTTATGGATTTTCAGTTTATGGGGGGTAGTATGGGATCGGTAGTGGGCGAGAAAATCACACGTTTGATCGAACATGCTACCAATAAATTTTTACCTCTTATTCTAGTGTGTGCTTCTGGAGGAGCACGCATGCAAGAAGGAAGTTTGAGCTTGATGCAAATGGCTAAAATATCTTCTGCTTTATATTATTATCAATCAAATAAAAAGTTATTCTATGTATCAATCCTTTCATCTCCTACTACGGGTGGGGTGACGGCTAGTTTTGGTATGTTGGGAGATATCATTATTGCCGAACCAAATGCCTACATTGCATTTGCGGGTAAAAGAGTAATTGAACAAACATTGAATAAGACAGTACCCGAGGGTACACAAGTGGCTGAATATTTATTCGATAAGGGCTTATTCGATCCAATCGTACCACGTAATCTTTTAAAAGACGTTCTGAGTGAGTTACTTCAGCTCCATGCTTTCTTTCCTTTGAATCTAAAAATGAAATAAAAAAAAATGAAGAATAATAAAAATAAATAATGAACATAATAAAAAAAAGTGAATTATCATACATATATTGCATGTAGAAAGATGAATAAGCCCATTTATTTACTTATTTTATTTACATATTTACACTTTTAATTCACATTAATTATATTATATACGTACTTAGTATATTCTAGTCTATTATCTACTTTATAGACTTATACTTATAATATTTTCTTTTTTTTTTTTTCTTTAAGATATATTAAATATATATTAAAGAAAATATTAGTATATAGACTCTTATATTATAGACTCCTTATTATATCTTAGTATATATACATAATATACTCTTACATTATATACCCTTTATTTGTGTATATACTCGCTTAGGTATACTTAGTATAATAGTGTATAATAGTATAATTATATATGAATAGATGAATTATATGATATCTTTATAACAGGTTAAAAGATTAATATAACAATAAATAACAGGTACAAATATTAAATCGAGGTACCCATTCTATGACAACTCTCAACACCCTACCCTCTATTTTTGTGCCTTTAGTGGGCTTAGTTTTTCCGGCAATTGCAATGGTTTCTTTATCTCTTCATGTTCAAAAAAACAAAATTTTTTAAATACGATGGGACAAAATCTTATCTATTTTTTTTTTCAAGACTTACGTGGATCATAGCACGGATATCTATTTAGTAGAATATGGTATAACGTGTGGCTTCTTCCGAGCATAAGCTCGTATGCATATGTAAACATGATATATGAGTAACTGAATTAGAGCTATTTTCAAAGGGATCGGTATCGGGATGAATTTCTGAAATGTAAAGTCAATATATGTATGTGGATATCTATAAGAAATCATATGAAAGGGATGTTCTTATTTTAGTTTAGATCTAGGCAATTTGATGAATTACTCCTAAAGGTTCACATCATAACAGTGCTAGTTGATGAGGGTTACTTCGGAAACAAAAAAATGAAAGTCCATTTTTTTTGGTTATTCTTCCAATAAAATGCAACTAGATCTAGTATAGTATGAGTTGGCGATCAGACCGTATATGGATAGAACTTATAGCGGGGTCTCGAAAAACGAGTAATTTCTGCTGGGCCTTTATCCTTTTTTTAGGTTCATTAGGATTTTTATTGGTTGGAACTTCCAGTTATTTTGGTAGGAATTTTATATCTTTAGTTCCCTCTCAGCAAATAATTTTTTTTCCACAAGGGATCGTGATGTCTTTCTACGGAATCGCAGGTCTTTTTATTAGTTCCTATTTGTGGTGCACAATTTCGTGGAATGTAGGTAGTGGTTATGATCGATTCGATATAAAAGAAGGAATAGTGTGTATTTTTCGTTGGGGATTTCCTGGAAAAAATCGTCGCATCTTCCTCCGATTCCTTATGAAAGAAATTCAGTCCATCAGAATAGAAGTTAAAGAGGGTATTTATGCTCGTCGTGCCCTTTATATGGAAATCAGGGGCCAGGGGTCCATTCCCTTGACTCGTACTGATGAGAATTTGACTCTACGAGAAATTGAGCAAAAAGCTGCCGAATTGGCCTATTTCTTGCGTGTACCAATTGAAGTATTTTGAAACAAGAACTGAAGAATGACTGCTTTCTTATTCTTAAACTGAAGAAAACTGAAGAATGCCCACTTTCTTAGCAAGAGGGAAAAAACGAAAACTCAAGAATCCTCTTTTTTCTATAGCATAACTTAACTGAAGTTTCTTCAGAACGCTCATTCGAGCTAAACGCAAACGAACACGGAACAATCATAAAACGAAATTTTTTTTTGGAGTGGACTCTTTCTTATTGTATTTCGGTATTGTTTTTCTGTATTCTTTCTAAATTCAAGGACTAACCACTTTACTGAATCACAAATAAAAAATAGATTCACGGGCTCTATAACTTTTAATGTAATAGAACTTGATAGAAATAGAAATAGTAGTATCGAGTCGACAAATCAAATGAGGTGAGTTCATTTAAAAATTCCCAGACGAAAAGAAAAAATGGCAAAAAAGAAAGCATTCATTTCCCTTATATATCTTGCATTTATAGTATTTTTGCCTTGGTGGATCTCTCTCTCATTTAATAAAAGTCTGGAATCTTGGGTTACTAATTGGTGGAATACTAGACACTCCGAAATTTTTTTGAATGATATTCAAGAAAAAAGTATTCTAAAAAAATTCATAGAATTAGAAGAACTCTCCCTCTTGGACGAAATGATAAAGGAATACCCGGAAACACATTTACCAAAGCCTCACCGCGGAATCTACAAAGAAACGATCCAATTGATCAAGATGCACAATGAGAATCGTATGAATACGATTTTTCATTTCTCGACAAATATAATCTCTTTCATTATTCTAAGCGGTTATTCTATTCTAGGTAATGAAGAACTTGTTATTCTTAACTCTTGGGTTCAAGAATTCCTATATAACTTAAGCGACACAATAAAAGCTTTTTCTATTCTTTTATTAACTGATTTATGTATAGGATTCCATTCGCCACACGGTTGGGAACTAATGATTGGCTCTGTCTACAAAGATTTTGGATTTGCTCATAATGATCAAATTATATCGGGTCTTGTTTCTACTTTTCCAGTCATTTTAGATACCATTTTTAAATATTGGATCTTTCGCTATTTAAATCGTGTATCTCCGTCACTTGTAGTCATTTATCATTCAATGAATGACTGAAATAGACCGATTCAATTATAATGTTTGTTACTTTGTACATAAGCAACCCATTCAAAATTGTACTTATTTTTTCTACCCATATGGGGGCTTCCTTCAATGTTCCAGTAAAATTATTTCAGTAAATAGCAGAATCATAGATAGGGAACTAGACTAGCGACTTATCTAATTTTATTGTAGAAATTTTCGGGATCAATGATTGGACCATGCAAACTAGAAATACCTTTTCTTGGATAAAGGAAGAGATTACTCGATCTATTTCCGTCTCGCTCATGATATATCTATATATAATAACTCGGGCACCCATTTCAAATGCATATCCCATTTTTGCACAGCAGGGTTATGAAAATCCACGAGAAGCAACCGGCCGTATTGTATGTGCCAATTGCCATTTAGCCAATAAGCCCGTGGATATCGAGGTTCCACAAGCGGTACTTCCTGATACTGTATTTGAAGCAGTTGTTCGAATTCCTTATGATCTGCAACTGAAACAAGTTCTTGCTAATGGTAAAAAGGGGGCTTTGAACGTAGGGGCTGTTCTTATTTTACCTGAGGGGTTTGAATTAGCCCCTCCCGATCGTATTTCGCCCGAGATTAAAGAAAAGATAGGCAATCTATCTTTTCAGAGCTATCGTCCCACTAAAAAAAATATTCTTGTGATAGGTCCTGTTCCTGGTCAGAAATATAGTGAAATCGCCTTTCCTATTCTTTCTCCGGACCCCGCTACTAAGAAAGATGTGCACTTCTTAAAATATCCCATATACGTAGGCGGCAACAGGGGGCGGGGTCAGATTTATCCCGACGGAAGCAAGAGTAACAATAATGTTTATAATGCTACAGCGTCGGGTATAGTAAGCAAAATCATACGAAAAGAAAAAGGGGGATACGAAATAACCATAGTGGATGCATCGGATGGACGTCAAGTGGTTGATATTATCCCTCCAGGACCAGAACTTCTTGTTTCAGAGGGAGAATCCATCAAACTTGATCAACCAGTAACGAGCAACCCTAATGCGGGTGGATTTGGTCAGGGGGATGCGGAAATAGTACTTCAAGATCCATTACGTGTTCAAGGACTTTTGCTCTTCTTGGCATCTGTTATTGTGGCACAAATATTTTTGGTTCTTAAAAAGAAACAGTTTGAGAAGGTTCAATTGTCCGAAATGAATTTCTAGATCCGCAGATTTATCAACACCAAGCTCTAAAAAGAATCCAATTTTTGTTGGCAATTATGTTATGTAATTATGGATGATCAAAAAAATTCTGAAAAGCCTCTTGTTTTTTATATTCTTTTCTACCCGCGTCCGGGAATTGAATTACTTGTACCGCACTCCTAGTATGTATACTGTGAAGAAGACTATTTGAGTTTACTCCCCTCTTCTTTATTTCTTTGTTTTTTCAATCCAAATTGAAGCGGTATGATTATGTCAATATTGTCAGATTTCAATTTCATAGAATGAATCAATAGTTTTCTATTCGATTGGATACTAAAAATTAAGAGATAAATAAATAAGCGTAGAATAGAAACCAAAGTATAAAAGAAATGAGAGGAACAAAAGATTCCAGGAGGGATTATTCATCTTCCTAGTCTTTGACACAAGAAAAGGAATTGTCCCCAGCCCTTTCTTGTGTCAAAATAATATAATAATCATTTTTGATCTCATTCGTCATCCTATTCGTAGTTTAAATTTTTT